CCAATAAACTAATTAAATAAAAATAAATAAATAAAAGAAATAAGTAAAATTTTAACATAATCAAATTGAAAATCACTATAAAATCCACAAAACCAAATTCACAGCCAAAATTATAATAATAAAATAGAGAGCTAATCCCCCCTAACCTTAACATCAAATAAAAATAAATAAAGTAATAACAGAAATTAGATATGATGTATGAATTAAATTCATTTCTTGGAAAACCAGAAACCATAAAAGACGAATAACATTTCATTACCAATAACCTATTATTAATACTGATGAAACAACAACTAACATAAGCTATTAACTCCTTCAAAATCGGGAAATAAAAATAAATAATAAAATTCAATGAACCCTGATACACAAGGTACAATAAATAAAATCAACTTCCCACAAAACATTTATAATTAATAATAATCCATCACAGTACAAATAATCTATCGTATAAAAAATTAAATCAAAATAAATACAATAACCAGAAATGATCTTTCAATTAAAATAATATATAAACGAATAATACAAATCAACAACAAAACAATCTATAAATCAGATCATACCGAATCGCACGGTACAATAATTCAGCGTAAATGAAAACTCAACTAACAGAAATGATCTGACTAAACTCAATCCAGCTGCACCTTCCGGTACAACCACTTTGTTACGACTTATCTCATTAATGAATTCTGAACGAGAGCGACGGGCGATGTGTACATATCCCAAAACCGATATCATAAAAACAATCTACAAATTATTACAACCAAATCCAATTTCATGCTAATATTAAAATCAACAATCCAAAAACAAATAATAATGTAATCCATCATACACTTAGAAACAAGCTGCACCTTGACCTGAAATAAATCAAAATAGAGAAACCAGAAAATTACTTAACCCTAAAAAGATAATCAATAAACGGCGGTATACAAACCACAAGCAATCCAAGCAAGGTCCAACGCGGACTATCGATAACGAGACAGATTCCTCTGAACGGAATGAGATACCGCCAAATTCTTTAAGTTTCAAGAACATAACTAATACTACTCAAGCACATAAAACTTAACATTCCAAAATAATAGGGTATCTAATCCTAGTTTATAAAAGGAATTTCACAGCCTACAAATTTACAAAAGACAAATACAAAAAATAAAGATTTCACCCAACAAACTAAATCAAATAACATCAACTAAATAAACAATACAACTACAATAAGCCAAACACATTCAAACGCCTCCAAGGTATAACCGCGGCTGCTGGCACAAAATTTAACCGAAACTAAAATATATTACTAGATACAAAAATACTTGATCAACCAATAATAACTAATGAGAACAAAAATTACCTAACAACCCATCTAGAACTGTCAAAAACCACGCACAAACTTACATATAGAACAAACATAAATTGAATGAAAAAGCAAGAATAAAACTCATTCTTGACATTATATAAAGCAGTATGGTACAAATTGAGCAATTATTAATAATATATAATGTAAGTCGGAGTACAAAGTAACATAAATTGGCCGGTTATCTCCCCTTAATTCAAAGTTTTTTTAAAGCCCAACCAGTAAAAAACCCCGCTTACTTAAGCGCCACCCCGTCCACGAGAAAAAACCTGCGCAACTCTTTTATTGCCCTTAAATAGAACAAATATTTAACATGGAGCAAGAAGAGCAACTACTAATATATAATCAACTAGACCACAATAACATTTAAATTCAACTAACTCCACTATGCCAACGTAAACATCATTTTATAATCA